AATCATAGATTCTACTTGTCCCTTTAACTAAATTCTTCTTATTAGAGAAAAAAACTCTCTACCTTCTTGACCCCTCTTGCCGGATTTTTCCTTTATTAATTTCCTAGTTTAATGTAACATAGAGATTAGGTATATCTTAACAACGAATGAGTGAAAGTGGACAAAATGGAATTGAAACTCCCTTCTTTTTCTTTTCTGACGGACAAGTCACTCCCGGAAAGAATCCTATCTTTCGTATTCTTTCTATTTTTTTATTCCAATTTAATAGAATAATAGATTTCCGTAGATTCTAGATATGAAATCTGTATATTAATATTTCTATAGGGCGATTAGATTCGAATCCATATTATTTAAGAATCTATTATAATAAGATATACGATCGATCATATACTTGACAATTTCTATCTAAAAAGTTTAGATTATTATTGTTATAAAAAAAAAAGAATCAATTATAATAAGATATACGATCGATCATATACTTGACAATTTCTATCTAAAAAGTTTAGATTCTTTTTTTTATAAAAAAAGAAATAGAATTGATTCTAATAAGATATATCATCGATCATATACTTGACAATCACTATATATTCAAGTTAGAATATATTCTTTTCAATAAAAAATATTTTTAGTGGATTGGAGGGACCACTATGAGAATTTTCGTTATACAAGGGCGTATTTTACAAATACGCCCAATCTCACGAATTTTTATTTTTCTGGCTTTTTTCTGTTTTTTCCGTATATTGTGGGTTTCACTAAAGAAAACAATTTGCCGTCTTATTGTGTTCGGGAAAGAGGATCCACGATATATCCCTCTTCGCAAATTAGGCTTATCGAAAAGAGTAGCTGATGTACTTATTAAAAAAGAAGAACTAATTTCTCTTAATCTATTAATAATGGTGGTAATCTACGATCGCGAGTACCTCCTAGAAATAGAAGATTTGGACAAGAAAGAAAAAGAAGAAATTTTCAGAAAAATAGACGAATTTATTAATAATTCATGGGCTTTAACGGCCTTATTCTATTGTAACTTTGATAAACTGAACCTGAAACCGTGGTGGTATAGGTTGATAGTCTATATCTCTAGAAAAAGAAAAGACCCGGCTTTTTTCTTTATTTCAGAATTGAAGTTATCTACCCGAATAACTAGTTTTTTCATGGAAGAAAAGATCTATACTATCGAGGATCTTCTAATCATTATAAAAGATACTCACAGTTCCAAGTGGAAGAGACTTCTACAATCAGAAGATTTCGAATATTTGGCATATTTAGATTTCCTCGAGATCTATGGAACCATACACTATTTTCTTCATTGTTAAAGACAGACAGTCTCCGGGCGCTTCATATTCGCCCGGGTACAGGTGGAATGAAAGAGAATTTCGAATCCGCTTTATATGCGAACAAAAAAGCTATAAGTCGGGTCAAGTAAGTCAGAATATTCATTACAATATTCTGCTGAATCCATTTCTTTTTCTAGGCCTGCCACTTTATCTTTTCTTTTTTAATGCGGTCTGATTTCTCATGTTACGGCTTAGTATTATGTCTTTCAACTATTCGTTTCATGTTAGTAAGTATTTATTTATACTTTTAAAAATAAAATTTTCGTGAACCCGAAAAGAACCCTTCCTATTCTATGCAAAACAAAAATTTACTTTATCTTTATTTAACTAATACTTATGCGACTAAATTCAAATTCAGTGCCATTGATAAGACCGCGCTTGGTAATTTCTTTACCATGGCTCCCTTCCCTCGTTTTTCTATTTTATTAGGTTACAAAAAACGTATTAAATCGAGGGATACAAGAATCTCCGCGAATTTAGATAATTGGGATAATGCCTTAGATAATTGGGATAATGCCGAGGGGTGGGATGCCCAGGAAGACCCTAGGTGGGATGACTGTGGGTGGCATGCCGGTGATGACGATGATCATGAAAGTCAAAATGAAAAAGAAAATGATCAAGAAAGTGATAATAATCCTGGTGGATTCCACAAATATAGGCATTTGTGGGTTCAATGCGACGTTTGTTATGGTTTAAATTATAAGCCACTTTTTAATTCACAAATGTATATTTGTGAATGTTGCGAATATCATGTGGAAATGAATAGTTCGGATAGAATTGACCTTTTGATTGATCCAGACACTTGGGTTCCTATGGATGAAGACATGGTCTCTCTGGCCATTGAATGGGATTTCGAAGAAAAAGAGGAGCCTTTTGAACTGGACCTCAGTGAATGGGAAGCTGAACTCAAAAAAGTGTACATAGAACTAGAATTACGAATACAATTAAAAAAAAATAAAATAAGAACAGGAGGAAACCCATTATGAAAATTTTAATGAGAATTGTAGTTAAAAACAGATGCATGGAAATTTTAGTTAAAAACAAAGGGAAACCCATAATGCAACTTTTAGTTTTACAAAGGTATCAATTCCGTGTAGAAAGGTCTCTTTTAAAAATACGGCAAGTCTCATATATTTTGACTATTCTGGCTTTTTTATGTCTTTTACGTATAAACTGGGTTTCACTAAAGGAAAGAGTTTGCCATCTTCTTTTTTTCGAGAAAAGGGATCCACGATATATGGCTGTCTTCAAATTCGGCTTCTCTAAAAGAGTAGTTGATGTACTTTTTGATCAAGAAAAGATTATTCGTATTAATAGATTACTAATAATGGTAATCTACGCTCGGAAAAACTTACTAGAAATAAAAGGTTTGGACGAGAAAGAGAAAAAAGAAATTATCAGAAAAATAGACGAATTTGTTAATAATTCGTGGGCTTTAACGGCCTTATTCTATTGTAACTTTGATAAACTGAAAGTGAAACCATGGTGGTGTAGATTGATAGTCTATATCTCTAGAAAAAGAAAAGACCCGGCTTTTTTCTTTATTTCAGAATTGAGGTTATCTACCCGAATAACTAGTTTCCTTATGGAAGAAGATATCTATACTATAGAGGATCTTCTAATCATTATAAGGGATACTCACAGTTTTCGGTGGAGTACACTTGTAGAATCAAAAGAGTTGGCATATATAGATTTAATCGAGATCTATACAACTCTACACAATTTTCTTCATTGTTAAAGACAGACAGTCTCCGGGCGCTTCATATTCGCCCGGGTACAGGTGGAATGAAAGAGAATTTCGAATCCGCTTTATATGCGAACAAAAAAGCTATAAGTCGGGTCAAGTAAGTCAGAATATTCATTACAATATTCTGCTGAATCCATTTCTTTTTCTAGGCCTGCCACTTTCTCTTTTCTTTTTTAATGCGGTCTGATTTCTCATGTTACGGCTTAGTATTATGTCTTTCAATTATTCGTTTCATGTTAGTAAGTATTTAGACTCTTTGAAAATTTTCGTGAATCCAAAAAGAACCCTTCCTATTCTATGCAAAAAAAAAATTTACTTTATCTTTATTTAACTAATACTTATGCGACTAAATTCAAATTCAGTACCATTGATAAGACCGCGCTTGGTAATTTCTTTACCATGGCTCCCTTCCCTCGTTTTTCTATTTTATTAGGTTACAAAAAACGTATTAAATCGAGGGATACAAGAATCTCCGCGAATTTAGATAATTGGGATAATGCCTTAGATAATTGGGATAATGCCGAGGGGTGGGATGCCCAGGAAGACCCTAGGTGGGATGACTGTGGGTGGCATGCCGGTGATGACGATGATCATGAAAGTCAAAATGAAAAAGAAAATGATCAAGAAAGTGATAATAATCCTGGTGGATTCCACAAATATAGGCATTTGTGGGTTCAATGCGACGTTTGTTATGGTTTAAATTATAAGCCACTTTTTAATTCACAAATGTATATTTGTGAATGTTGCGAATATCATGTGGAAATGAATAGTTCGGATAGAATTGACCTTTTGATTGATCCAGACACTTGGGTTCCTATGGATGAAGACATGGTCTCTCTGGCCATTGAATGGGATTTCGAAGAAAAAGAGGAGCCTTTTGAACTGGACCTCAGTGAATGGGAAGCTGAACTCAAAAAAGTGTACATAGAACTAGAATTACGAATACAATTAAAAAAAGAAAAAGAAAAGGCTGATCAAGAGCGTCTCGATTCAGAAGAAGAAGAGAAGATCTCTTCCGAAGAAAAAGAGAAGACTGATCAAGATCGTCTCGATTCAGAAAAACAAGATCTTCTCTATTCAGAAGAAGACAACCAGACTTATCTAGATCGTCTCGATTTAGAAGAAGAAGAGAAGATCTCTTCCGAAGAAAAAGAGAAGACTGATCAAGATCGTCTCGATTCAGAAAAACAAGATCTTCTCTATTCAGAAGAAGACGACCAGACTTATCTAGATCGTCTCGATTTAGAAGAAGAAGAGAAGATCTCTTCCGAAGAAAAAGAGAAGACTGATCAAGATCGTCTCGATTCAGAAAAAGACGAACAGACTTATCAAGATCGTCTCGATTTAGAAGAAGAAGAGAAAATATCTTCCGAAGAAAAAGAGAAGACTGATCAAGATCGTCTCGATTCAGAAGAAGACGACCAGACTTATCAAGAGCGTCTCAATTCTAATCAAAGCGAGACAGGATTACCGGAGGCTATTCAAACAGGCATAGGCGAACTAAATGGTCTTCCCTTAGCACTTGGAGTTCTGGATTTTCAGTTTATAGCGGGGACTATGGGATCCGCAGTCGGAGAAAAAATTACCCGTTTGATCGAGTATGCTACCCGAGAATTTCTACCTCTTATTATAGTGTGTGCTTCTGGGGGTGCACGTATCCACGAAGGAAGTTTCAGCTTGATGCAAATGGGTAAAATAGCTTGTGCGTTATATAATTATCAATTAGATGCCAAACGATTTTATATATCAATCCTCGCATCTCCTACTACTGGTGGGGTAACAGCTAGTTTTGGTATGTTGGGGAAGGTCGTTATTGCCGAACCCGAGGCCACCATTGCATTTGCGGGTAAAAGAGTAATTGAACAAACGTTGAATATAGAAGTCCCTGAAGGTGTCCAACAGACCGAATTTTTATT